TCGCAGCGAGAATTATATTCCTTATTTTTCCAATATTTTTGTAGCAAAGGAATTAGGGATAGAGAACCCATACCGTCTAACTATTAGAAGAATATATTCTCCCTTATTTGATCCAGTCTGGTCAGTAACATTTGTGAATTGGATAACGTACGGAAAGAGAGGGATTCGAACCCTCGGTAAACAAAAGCCTACATAGCAGTTCCAATGCTACGCCTTGAACCACTCGGCCATCTCTCCTACATAATGATTATGGCCCAAAACCCGAGTAATTAGCGAGTTATTCATAATTAGATTATTTGATAGGTACGAACAATCAAATCAACCCTAACTATAAAAATAGAAAAGAAGGGGCTTTGCGTCACAGCTCAGGTAATAAAGAGAATTTCATTTTATTAGTCTGTTTTTATGTTATTTCGTACTGTCCAATTCCTTTGTTTGTGGGAGCGTTTTCCTACGAGAGGTAATGAATAATTATAGAATGTATTGTTATCTATGCCTAGATCGCAGATAAATGGAAATTTTATTGATAAAACCTTTTCAATTATAGCCAATATCTTATTACGAATAATTCCGACAACTTCAGGAGAAAAGGAGGCATTTACTTACTACAGAGATGGTGCGATTTGATTCTTTTTTTATCATCCAAAGACACACGATTTGGGATAGAAAGACAAAAGATTACTGAAAGAAATCTACACTTGTTGAAGGTGAAGTTTATAAAAAGAGCAATTCCTTCTGTCGTGTATCCTCGAGTAATGCCGCCTCAGATGCTTCAATTGTCGATTGGAGTATTGAGCGAAAGGTTACACCTATAGGTTCTATATTAGAGGTTAATCCTACTTCACTAGTACCAATAGGGGGCATATGGGAAGAAGCACTACACCTATAAATCAACAACACAAAAACTTTGTTATTTATTAAAGATTAACCCTTCCGCCTTAGCAGGGTTGGGGCTAACAAGAATGGCTGGGACAACAAGCATCCATCTCGTTGGTACTTTGGATACCCGTATAACCGTCGAAGATTGTTGAAGTGACCAATTCCTATAAATTAGGGAGCGTTGAGGACAAAGAAATTGTTGGAGTTACCATTTCATTTCTATCTACTCCTAACACGCTTGATGGTAAGAAAAAATATTTTGCAGAAAGGTTGGCTAGAGATTTCTTGTAAAAACACTAGCCCCGCTCAGTTTATAATGAGAATATTTAAGTCTTATTAAGTTATTATTCTTATTATGTACATAAAGGAGGAGCCGTATGAGATGCAAATTTCACGTACGGTTTTGGAACGGAGATTCGTGGAATCGAACGACGACCGTAACGGATGTCGGCTCAATCCGAAGGAAATTATGCGGAAGCTTTACAGAATTATTATGAAGCTATGCGACTAGAAATAGATCCCTATGATCGAAGTTATATACTCTATAATATAGGACTTATCCACACAAGTAATGGAGAACATACCAAAGCTTTGGAATATTATTTTCGAGCACTAGAACGAAACCCATTCTTACCCCAAGCTTTTAATAATATGGCCGTGATCTGTCATTACGTGCGACTCTCTCTACTATAGAAAGGAAAAGAAAAAAGCATTAATAAAAGGCTTTCTACATATACATCGTCCAAAATAACGATTTTTATCAGCTGTAGCAAAGAAAAAAACTTCATATACAAAGTCAAAATATGAAGAAATAGATATGCCTGGATACTTTATTCTATGGATAAAGAATCTAATTGATAGAGGAAGCACCGTAAAGATCAATTAGCGAGGTTTTGGTCCGATACAATAAGAACTGCTTACTTATATCATTGTCATGATATGAAAAAGTTAGGAATCAACTTATGTAATAGAGTTGATCCACTAGGGAGCAGCGGTGTAGCATCAGATCCCAAAGAGAGTAAGTCTTTTCTTTCTTATGAAGGAAAGTCTTTTTCAAGGATTCTATATAAATTTCTATATGAAATTGAGATAGTTACCTTTCAGAAAATTTTAACTATACAATAGGTAAATAAAAAATACCCATGTTTTATTCTTCGGAAGGTGGGATAAAAGATAAAACGAAAACCAATTAGTAATCAAAATTTGAGTTTAAAACTTATGTAATTAATCTCTTTTAGTTTTTAGTTAACCCGATAAAAAGGAGAGGGGTCTCTGGATCTATGATAAATCTCCTTGAATTAGATATGGTAGATTCAAAGCAAAGGGGATACCAAAAGAATTGACTGCTGAGCCGTATGAGGTAGTAAACTCTCAAGTACGGTTCTAAGGGAAGGAATTGACCCGCCTATTCCGACCGGGGAGAACAGGCCATTCGACAAGGAGATTCTGAAATTGCGGAGGCTTGGTTCGACCAAGCTGCTGAGTATTGGAAACAAGCTATAGCACTTACTCCCGGGAATTATATTGAAGCTCATAATTGGTTGAAGATCACGAGGCGCTTCGAATAATAAGACTCGTTTTTTGTTATAATGAATTGTTTGCTGTCCCTATCAGTCCGATC